TAAGAGAATATTTTTAGTATAAAAAGTCTCAAATTCAGGATCTTCCGCTGCGCGGATTTCTTGGGAAACGAAGTCATAGGCACGTAAGTTTAAAGCCAGACCGACTACCCCAATAGCACTCATCCATAAACCAGTTACTGGTACAAATAGCATAAAGAAATGTAACCAACGTTTATTGGAAAAAGCAACCCCAAAGATTTGGGACCAAAAGCGGTTAGCGGTGACCATTGAATAGGTCTCTTCGGCTTGGGTTGGGTTAAAAGCACGGAATGTATTTGCACCGTCACCATCTTCAAATAAAGTATTTTCTACGGTAGCACCATGAATAGCACATAGCAGAGCGGCGCCTAATACTCCGGCAACTCCCATCATATGAAATGGGTTCAACGTCCAATTATGAAACCCTTGGAAGAAGAGGATGAATCGAAATATAGCTGCTACGCCAAAACTGGGTGCAAAGAACCAACCAGACTGACCTAATGGATAAATCAGGAATACAGAAACAAAAACAGCAATTGGACCAGAGAATGCGATTGCATTATAAGGTCGCAATTGAACGGATCGAGCAAGCTCGAATTGACGTAACATGAAACCTATTAGTCCGAAAGCACCATGGAGAGCAACAAAAGTCCACAGACCGCCTAATTGACACCAACGAGTGAAATCCCCTTGTGCTTCAGGGCCCCATAGTAACAACAAAGAATGTGCTAAACTATTCGCGGGGGTAGAAACTGCAGCGGTTAAGAAATTGCAACCTTCCAAATAGGAACTGGCTAATCCATGGGTATACCATGAAGTTACAAAAGTTGTACCTGTGAACCAACCTCCTAAAGCGAAATAAGCACAAGGAAAGAGCAATAGGCCGGACCAACCCACAAAAACGAAACGGTCCCTCCGTAACCAATCATCCATAATATCAAATAAATCTTTTTCTTCTTTGGTAAATCTACCAAGGGCTATAGTCATAGTGATCCTCCTATTCAACTACTTCAACCATTTACGAACACCTCATATAATTTTCAGGGCATATGATAGTTCGAATATCTATGGACAAGTTCTCGATCAATGCCCCTTACAACGGGTTTCGAAGATACAATACAAATTATTAACATTTTTTTCTATTGGGCCACAAAATGATCTAGGTCAAATCTATGAACTCAATTCGATTAGTCCTTACTATATAACTATTTTATTTGAACCAGAATTATTCTATCCTATTTCTATCCTATAACTAATATTACAGAGCATATCTTTATAAGGGATCAAAGCAAAAAAATCCCCATTTTTCCATGACCCTAAATTAAATATTAAATAATGATAGGCTGGAAATAAAACCCCCCTTTTTCGCATTTGTTCTCTATTGTATTGGCGGAACAGCAAAACAATATCTGATTCTGAAATCAAGGAAGGAGATTGAAAATACATTTTGAAATCAACTTAAACTTATTTATTTATATATATGTTATATATGTAATATGTAGTGTAGCGGAAAAGAGTAGCGATTTCTTTGTTTTCTTTGTGTAGAGCATTCAGTCAGTAACAAGAAGATGAAATTAAGAAATATCGATCAATTTTTGCTTTGCGTGGTCAAAGAAAAACCCACAATAGCAATATCTATATGAAGTAATATATATTATATGCTGTGTATGTATTATGTATGATATAGAATATATATATGATATAGAATATATAGAATTTAAATATCAGAATAGCTGACATAGTCATGATTCAATGGGTCAGATCCACTTACTTTTTCTTTATTTATAATTTTATAGTGGGTTTGTTTTATAGGAACACTGGAAAAGCAGGAATACTTTAGTTTGACGATTAACAAAACAATAGGAATTTGATATCTAGAATATTTATGTATCAAGTCAAGACAAAATGAATAATGAGACATGAAGAAAGAGGGTTACTATGTCACTACGGAATAGACTCTCCCTAATAAAGACAATTAGTCATTATTAAAATGAATAAATTTCAACTTTATAACTATGACCCATAATATATAAATAATATAATGAGAATTCATTATAATGGTGGTTATCTTTTTCTTTTTTTTTTTTTTTATTACTATTAACAATGGAAAACAAATAGTAAGACTTGAGTTTGGTGAAAAGCCCTTTATCGGATTTGAACCGATGACTTACGCCTTACCATGGCGTTACTCTACCACTGAGTTAAAAGGGCCTGGTTATTAAATTTAAAAATTAAATAATTTTATTTTATTATGAGTCTACTGCATTTTTATTATGAGTCTACTGCATATATTATCTATTATCTATATAATATATATATTATTATATAGATATAATAGACATATCTATACATAACGCATAAGAACTCATTATCAACTAAGATATTTTCTTCAATCATGTGTCATGTTATGAGGGGATTCATACCCCGAGCCAAATTCCATTAAAAAAAATGTCTATCGTTTTTGAATTTTTTGGGTTAGTATGAGATAGTGATAGGCATATCTCATCTTTTCTGTCGGCTTAAGCACTACTCTAACTGAGGGAATCCTATACTCTAATTTTGTTTCATTAATCTATTATATAATATTATGTTATGAATAGCATGGAGGGGTAATGCATTTATCAACCATCAAATAAAATTTTTATTCTATTATCTATTAATATTAAATTCTAGTTAAATCACAACTATAAACTATATCAATAATAATATAAGAATATGATAATAATATGCATTGCATAATAATATATATGCATGTGCATAATAATATATATGTATGTATATTTATACACATACATATATATGTTTATATAATATATATATATGTATGTATATTTATATGTATGTATATTTATAATGTATATTTATAAAAATAATATGCTATACATTGTATTTGTATTATAAAAGATATTATATTATATATTGCATTGTATATTAATATATTATATATGGATATATTTATGTAGATTAAGAATTTAAAGTAGATTAAGAATTGAAATTCTTAAGTAGAAAACTATTTTAATCTAGATTATATAATCTATTATAATTAGATTTTGTTATATTGTATATTGACAATACCAAAAACTGATCATACTATCAGCATAGTATGCTGATGGTCGGGCGAATATGCCCCCATCGTCTAGCGGTTCAGGACATCTCTCTTTCAAGGAGGCAGCGGGGATTCGACTTCCCCTGGGGGTAGGGTACTACGAAAGGAAGTTGATGATGGATTATCACTAAACCTAGAATTAATTCTTCCTGGGTCGATGCCCGAGCGGTTAATGGGGGCGGACTGTAAATTCGTTGGCAATATGTCTACGCTGGTTCAAATCCAGCTCGGCCCAATAATTCGCCGCTCCATTGAATATGATTTAACCATTTTAATTTGTCTTCCAGAAATAGAAATGCCTTATCCGTAGAAATAAAGATCAACTGTTTTTTTGATCTATCCATACTATAACTATATTTTTATTTTTATCATTAAGAATTTCATTATTATTATTTTTTTTTGCAATAAAAAACCATATGATATCAGTATATAATTTTTGTCTCTGTTACAACACGACGAATAGAATATTCTTATGAAACCATAAAGAATATGTATGCCATAACCTCGCTGGGATTGTAGTTCAATTGGTCAGAGCACCGCCCTGTCAAGGCGGAAGCTGCGGGTTCGAGCCCCGTCAGTCCCGAACTAGGATCCGATGAATTTATCAATTCATCTCCCACTTTTTACAGAAAAGTGGGACAGGAAGCAAGATCTAATCTTTTGTTTTTCGTTTCACATTGATATTTTGATATTTATCATCAGACAAATGAAATGCGGAAATTTCCATTTTTTACACTACAGATAGTAATACTTAAGTAAGTATAAGGAAGAAGGTAGGTTATAGAAAAAAAAAGAATGGAAAAGAACGAAAGGATTCTATATTGGAATTGGATTAAGAATTCCATTTTTAATTTAGTATGGATAAAAGGTCTTCCTATGTTATATTATTAAATTCTCGACAATTAATTGATTTGATAGATTAGATATATTGTTATTCATAATATTTTTATCCGTTTGGCATCATCAGGATACAATTAACCTATTGAATTTACAGAAGTAAAATTTATCATCTCTATGGGATTAGATCCCGAGTTATTGCGAAACAAAAAAATAAGATTATGGAAGTCAATATTCTCGCATTTATTGCTACTGCACTGTTTATTCTAGTTCCTACTGCTTTTTTACTTATCATCTATGTAAAAACAGCCAGTCAAAATAATTGACTTTAATCAAACTCGAATTATTAGTTCTTGTCAATAATTGAAGATAATGATGAGATAGTGTGTAGAAATATAATATAAATATCTATAGTTCTTTCTACACACTATCCGATATTATATACAGATTTACATTTACAGTATAATATAGGCTTTCTTTACTTTATATAATATAAATATATATCAAATAAATATATATCAATTTACAATTATGGTAGTGCTTCTAGAGTCCACTCCTCCCCCATACTACGAGCGAAAGGGAAAATGTAAAGACTACCATTAAAGCAGCCCAAGCGAGACTTACTATATCCATGTAAATTATGTCTCCTATCTCTATCAAGGAATTATTCCACTATGATTATTGATCAATAATCATAGTGGAATCAACGTAAAAGAGTCAAAATGGGATTCTGATTTAAAGCGATTGATGAACCAAATCCAATGAAGCTAATCGTAACAAATTCTCTATTATTGTATAGGATTTTCGGTAGAAGCGAGCAATAAGTACGATACATACACCCTTTTCCTTTCTTTAGACGATTTTGAAGATATCAATATAAAATTTGAAGATATCAATATAAAAGGAGTTCTTCTAATGTACTAATGTAAAAGATGTAGAAATAATAAGACCTATTGTTTCTTTTGTTACCTTTTGTATAAGCAAAAGAGATAAATTATATATATAGATATAAAAGATATAAAAAAATCTCTATACTATAAAGACAGATAACTATCTTAATAGGACCCCCATTTCCTAATTTATTTGATTCAATGGATGAATTAAAGAATTAAATAAATGAACCGAACCCATTATTAATATTAAATTAATAATTAATAAGTGCAGCAACCTTCACTTCATCCTATTGGATTGGTACGGGGTGGGTCCACCATATGCTGAGAAAAAAAGACAGTCTTTTTTTGTCTTTTCTAAAACTTACGGATTCTAAAGGTCAAGTTAAAGTATTGACATACCTAGTTCTAGTTCTTTGCATCTGCTTCTGCGAAGCAAGAATTAGCCAAGTTGAATTAGCAGAATAATAATAATAGATTCCAATTTGTCAATCAGGCGACACCCAGATTTGAACTGGGGATAAAGGATTTGCAGTCCCCCGCCTTACCACTTGGCCATGTCGCCAAATCCGATCCAAAATAAAATATGGATTAAAATATTATTTATACTCTATTACTAAATTAATAATTATTTACTTTTTTTATCTGGAATCCCATTGTACTTAATCCCTTTCCAAATATGAATCCCTTTTTTTTCTTTGAAAGAAAAAAGGAGTTTGCAGTAACCATTTACCCAATTTACTTTGAATTATTGAACTAAATTTGTATCTTGTTTTTCCTTTATCTTAATAGCATAAGAAAAGCAAATAGATTTATGACTAATTAGTATCAATTATTTTCAATCTCAATTTTGAATTATAACACTATATATGTGTATATGTAAACCCTAAAATAGAAATTGTTACACAGAACAGAGGATCTCTCTTATTTTATGCCCATATTCCTATAGAGAATCAGTGTGTTTAAATTTTTAATTCTCATATATATAGAATGGGAAAGGAAAGTGGATTGAACCCTGAATCCATATAGTGATTTTTTTTTATTCCATCTGATCATATTATCATAATAATAGGGATAAATTGGATCCATTTTGATATTCTATTTTATACAAAGACTCCATAAGTGTAATGTAAGTATTAAGTAGCATAATCTTTTTTTTTTTTTCAGGAATGTTTTATTAATTCATTCCATTTATACCTGTCGCAAATTTTAACTTGCGTCGAAAATACTCTTTATTCTTACGTCTCGTTTCCGTTCATACATATGAAATAGAGATATGGAGTTGGTTAAAATTTCATGTGATTCAGTAAACAGAATAGACATTCCATTATTGGCTCACTCTTCATCGAACTAACCTAATCATACGAGTCGATTTAGCAATGATGGAATTTTTTCGATAAAGAGGAAACTTAAGATTAAGATGCTTCGGAAGAAAAATGAGGGAATGTCCACAATACCTGGATTTAATCAGATACAATTTGAGGGATTTTGTAGGTTCATTAATCAGGGCTTGACGGAAGAATTTCATAAGTTTCCAAAAATTGAAGATACAGATCAAGAAATTGAATTTCAATTATTTGTGGAAAGATATCAATTGGTAGAACCCTTGATAAAAGAAAGAGAGTCTGTATATGAATCACTCACATATTCTTCTGAATTATATGTACCCGCGGGATTAATTTGGAAAAGTGGTAGAAATATACAAGAACAGACTGTTTTTATTGGAAACATTCCCCTAATGAATTCCCTGGGCACCTCTATAGTAAATGGAATATACAGAATTGTAATCAATCAAATATTGCAAAGTCCCGGTATTTACTATCGTTCCGAATTGGACCATAACGGAATTTCTATCTATACCAGTACTATAATATCAGATTGGGGAGGGAGATTAGAATTAGAAATTGATAGAAAAGCAAGAATATGGGCTCGCGTGAGTAGGAAACAAAAAATATCTATTCTAGTTCTATCATCGGCTATGGGTTCAAATCTAAAAGAAATTCTAGATAATGTTTGTTATCCCGAAATTTTCTTGTCTTTCTTGAATGATAAGGAAAAAAAAAAGATTGGGTCAAAAGAAAATGCAATTTTGGAGTTTTATCAACAATTCGCTTGTATAGGCGGGGATCCAGTATTTTCTGAGTCCTTATGTAAGGAATTACAAAAGAAATTTTTTCAACAAAGATGTGAATTAGGAAGGATTGGTCGACGAAATATGAACTGGAGATTAAATCTTGATATACCTCAGAACAATACATTTTTGTTACCACGAGATATATTGGCTGCTGCGGATCATTTGATCGGAATGAAATTTGGAATGGGTATACTTGACGATATGAATCACTTGAAAAATAAGCGTGTTCGTTCTGTAGCAGATCTGTTACAGGATCAATTCGGATTGGCTCTTGTTCGTTTAGAAAATGCGGTTCGAGGAACTATATGTGGAGCAATTCGGCATAAATTGATACCGACTCCTCAAAATTTGGTAACTTCGACTTCATTAACAACCACTTATGAATCTTTTTTTGGCTTACATCCCTTATCTCAAGTTTTGGATCGAACTAATCCATTGACACAAATCGTTCATGGGCGAAAATTGAGTTATTTAGGTCCTGGAGGATTGACAGGGCGAACTGCTAATTTTCGGATACGAGATATTCATCCTAGCCACTATGGGCGTATTTGCCCAATTGATACGTCCGAAGGAATCAATGTTGGTCTTATTGGATCCTTAGCTATTCATGTGAGGATTGGTCATTGGGGGTCCATAGATAGCCCATTTTTTGAAATATCATCAAAAGAAACACAGATGGTTTATTTATCCCCAAGTAGAGATGAATATTATATGGTAGCAGCAGGAAATTCTTTGGCCTTGAATCGAGGTATTCAAGAGGAGCAAGTTGTTCCAGCTCGATATCGCCAAGAATTCCTGACTATTGCATGGGAACAGATTCATCTTAGAAGCATTTTTCCCTTCCAATATTTTTCTATTGGAGCTTCCCTTATTCCTTTTATCGAGCATAATGATGCAAATCGGGCTTTAATGAGTTCTAATATGCAACGCCAAGCGGTTCCCCTTTCTCGGCCCGAGAAGTGCATTGTTGGAACTGGGCTAGAACGCCAAACGGCTCTGGATTCGGGACTTTCCACTATAGCTGACCACGAGGGAAAGATCGTTTATACTGATACTCACAAGATTGTTTTTACAAGTAATGGGGACACTATAAGCATTCCATTAGTTATGTATCAACGTTCCAACAAAAATACTTGTATGCATCAAAAAACTCAGGTTCAACAGGGTAAATGTATTAAAAAGGGACAAATTTTAGCAGATGGTGCGGCTACAGTTGGGGGAGAACTCGCTTTAGGCAAAAACGTATTAGTAGCTTATATGCCGTGGGAAGGTTACAATTCTGAAGATGCAGTACTAATTAGCGAACGTCTGGTATATGAAGATATTTATACTTCTTTTCATATCCGAAAATATGAAATTAAGACTCATGTGACAAGCCAAGGCCCTGAAAGAATTACTAAAGAAATACCACATTTAGAGGCTAATTTACTTCGCAATTTAGATAGAAATGGAGTTGTGAGGCTTGGATCTTGGATAGAAGCAGGTGATATTCTAGTAGGGAAATTAACGCCTCAGACAGCGAACGAATCGTCGTATGCCCCAGAGGATAGATTATTACGAGCCATACTTGGCATTCAAGTATCCACGGCAAAAGAAACTTCTCTAAAACTACCTATAGGCGGAAGGGGCCGAGTTATTGATGTGAGATGGATCCAGAAAAGGGGGAGTTCCAGTTATAATCCGGAAATGATTCGTGTATATATTTCACAAAAACGTGAAATCAAAGTAGGTGATAAAGTAGCTGGAAGACATGGGAATAAAGGTATCATTTCAAAAATTTTGCCTAGACAAGATATGCCCTATTTGCAAGATGGAACACCTGTTGATATGGTTTTTAACCCATTAGGAGTCCCCTCACGAATGAATGTGGGACAGATATTTGAATGCTCGCTTGGGTTCGCAGGGGATCTGCTAAAGAGACATTATAGAGTAGCACCTTTTGATGAGAGATATGAGCAAGAGGCTTCGAGAAAACTAGTGTTTCCTGAATTATATGAAGCCAGTAAGCAAACAAAAAAGCCATGGGTATTTGAACCCGAGTACCCGGGAAAAAGCAAAATATTTGATGGAAGAACAGGAGATCCTTTTGAACAACCTGTTCTAATAGGAAAGTCCTATATCCTAAAATTAATTCATCAAGTTGATGATAAAATCCATGGGCGTTCCAGTGGCCCTTACGCACTTGTTACACAGCAACCTCTTAGAGGAAGGGCCAAGCAAGGAGGACAACGAGTAGGAGAAATGGAAGTTTGGGCTCTAGAGGGATTTGGTGTTGCTCATATTTTACAAGAGATGCTTACTTATAAATCTGATCATATCAGAGCTCGTCAAGAAGTACTTGGTGCTACAATCATAGGAGGAACAGTACCTAATCCCGAGGATGCTCCAGAATCTTTTCGATTGCTCGTTCGAGAACTACGATCTTTGGCTCTGGAACTGAACCATTTCCTTGTATCTGAGAAGAACTTCCAGATTAATAGGAAGGAAGCTTGATCTGAATGAATCATATTTGCTATTCTATGATTGATCGGTATAAACATCAACAACTTCGAATTGGACCAGTGTCTCCTCAACAAATAAGGGCTTGGGCCAACAAAATCTTACCTAATGGAGAGATAGTTGGAGAGGTGACAAAGCCCTATACTTTTCATTACAAAACCAATAAACCAGAAAAGGATGGATTGTTTTGTGAAAGAATCTTCGGGCCTATAAAAAGTGGAATTTGTTCTTGTGGAAATTATCGAGTAATCGGAGCTGAGAACAAAGACTCGAAATTTTGTGAACAATGTGGAGTGGAATTTATTGATTCTCGGATACGAAGATATAAAATGGGATATATCAAGCTCGCATGTCCAGTGACTCATGTGTGGTATTTGAAACGTCTTCCTAGTTATATCGCGAATCTTTTAGATAAACCCCTTAAGGAATTAGAAGGCCTAGTATACTGCGATGTGTGATTTGATCGAAATTTTCATTTTACAGATTTGGAATGAGAAACTGTCATCCCATTCAATCTGATTGGGATGCCCCTGACTCTGACATGTGTCTTGGTAG